GTGTTTGATGAAAAAACCGAAAATAGTTAGAACAATCAATTACAGAATATTGGCGATGCAACAACCGTTGTTGCCAAAGCAAGGTTATTTTTTGACTGAACTACAAAGATAGAACTCTATGATATGGAAAGACAGAGTGTAGAAGCTAAAAAGATACTGGAAGTTGCTCATCTTCAAATCGAGTTGGACCCGAAATGAAATAAATAAAAAGGAGGTATCGGGCCTGGGCCGTCCGATCGAAAAGAAAGTGGATTAAATCCTATTGAAAATAAATGATTCAAATTGAAATTATTTTCAAATCCAATTATTCTTTTTTTTTTTTTTTTCAAAAATGACTGAAAATTTTTTTTTTAGTTATACGATAGAGTTTTTATTACTTTCACTCAACTCACGAATTGCACAATGAATCTGTTGATTTGGAATCACATGACCGGTTGATGTCACATCAGAGCAATCTATTTTTTCTACTATGTAATTCTATCTTTTTTAGTGCTATCTATTATCTATAATGACTGATCAATTAAGATGGAACTAAGTTAATATTGTCTACTGTCAATAGTTTTTCTTACTGTCGTTTCTGGGAAAATTGAAACTTAGGTAAGTGTTTTATCAACATATGTAGTAAAAGAACATATCTAATTTAGCCCTTTTATGTCTACTATAACTAGTTATTTCGGTTTTCTATTAGCTGCTTCAACTATAACCTCAGCTCTATTGATTGGTTTAAACAAGATACGACTTATTTGAAATAAATTGAATGAACAATTTATAAAAATAAGTATTTCTCTTAAATGCCAGGTCTTCCATAGTCCCGCGGGCGCGGGAATTGCCAATTCTCGGTTATTGAGATTCGCGAACAATTCAGATTAATATTTAGGGATAGATCTTACCTCTCTTTTTATTCTCTCAAACAAAAAATAGAAATGATTGAAGTTTTTTTATTTGGAATCGTTTTAGGTCTAATTCCTATTACTTTGGCAGGATTATTCGTAACTGCATATTTACAATACAGACGTGGTGATCAATTGGACCTTTGATTGAATAATATATTTTGTGATTGACCTCCTACTCCTTTCCTTGAAAGGAGGTCAAATTTAAGTTTATTAAGTTATTTTATTGTATGTGATTCGACATAACATCACGCTCTGTAGGATTTGAACCTACGACATCGGGTTTTGGAGACCCGCGTTCTACCGAACTGAACTAAGAGCGCTTTCTTATGACAGGGGATACGACTGTAAAAAAAAAAAAAAAAAGAATTTCTATGTACCCAAAAATATCTTGCAAACACCTAGTATAGTATGCAAAAATTAAAGATTATATAGTCAATTTTAAAATTTAATCAATCTCGAGTAATCTCCCGTTACTGCCCATTAGTAGAAGTAATAGGTAGGGATGACAGGATTTGAACCCGTGACATTTTGTACCCAAAACAAACGCGCTACCAAGCTGCGCTACATCCCTTTTAAAAATTGTTTTACAATGTCATTGTACAAAATCCTTGTCTTGTTTTCCACATTTTTATTTTCTTCTTGATTTTAGACTTTATTTATTATATTAAAATATTGTATTTATATTATATACATCTAAAACCTAAACGCATAAAAAAATTAATATTTATCGATAACACTCAGGTTTTCTTTTTTTTTTTTTTTTTTTTAAGGACAAGAACATTGACTCGTTCATTGTACATATCCATTTTAGTTAGGAATTCTGCATAAAAATAAATACAAATGATCTTGAACTACGACATCTGCTCATATATATAATCTATGTCTATAGTTTTACAATAAACAATAAAAAGGAGGATTTTCAATGCGAGATATAAAAACATATCTCTCCACGGCACCTGTGCTAAGTACTCTATGGTTTGGGTCTTTAGCGGGTCTATTGATAGAGATTAATCGTTTATTCCCAGACGCCTTGTCATTTCCTTTTTTTTGATTCTAGTTATTGATATGCAAAAAATAAAAAATTAGAGATTTAATTCTATGTGACGTGACTAAAAAAAAAAAAAAATGTATTAAACCCAAGCAAAAAGTTGATCTAATAAAATTATATTTGGAAAAACATAAATAGAAATGCGGGTCCAGTCTAGGAGAGGCTCCACGAAATCATAACACAGTAAAGAAGATACATAACTGAAATATTGGTATTAGTATAGGAATAATTGATAGTTAGAAAAAAATTGTATTACTTAAAATTATATATAATATTATAATATATAATTGATATTTAAATAAAATTAAATAAAAAAAAAATATCTATCTTCAATCTATTTAATTTTAATTATTACTCTTAATTAATTGAATTAATTAATATTAATTACAATGAAATCTTTTGAAAATTAATTTCAAATTAGTAACTTCTATTAATTTTTTGTTCTTTATTATTATTTTTTTTTTTTTTTTAGATCGAAAATAGAAAAGTTAAGTCGATCCAAAGGGGGTTCATGGCCAAGGGTAAAGATGTAAGGGTCATAATTATTTTGGAATGTACTTGTTGTTGTGCCCGAAATGGTGTCAATAAAGAATCGCCGGGTATTTCTAGATATATTACTCAAAAGAATCGACACAATACACCCAGTCGATTAGAATTGAGAAAATTTTGTCGTTATTGTCACAGGCATACGATTCATGGGGAAATAAAGAAATAGATCGAACGGAACATATGTGCAATCTTTCCATCCCAACTCAAAGAGCAGAAAGAGGAAGAACATATAACATAATCATAATATAATACAAATTATATTAAAATTATAAATTATACAAATAAAACCCCACTTTGGCCGGATATTAAATTAATAAAGAAATAGAATTTTAGAAATAAGGAATAAACCATGGATAAATCTAAGCAACCTTTTCGTAAATCCAAGCTCTCTTTTCGTCGGCGTTTGCCCCCAATTGTCTCGGGGGATCGAATTGATTATAGAAACATGAGTTTAATTAGTCGATTTATTAGTGAACAAGGAAAAATATTATCTAGACGGGTAAATAAATTGACCTTGAAACAACAACGATTAATTACTATTGCTATAAAACAAGCTCGTATTTTATCTTCGTTACCTTTTCTTAATAATGAGAAACAATTTGAGAGAACCGAGTCGATCCCTAGAACTGCGGGTCCTAGAGCCAGAAATAAATAGGCATATTCCTCAATTGACTCAAAACTCCAATTGGAATTCAAGCTCAAATGGATTGGATGTTTTGCTCGAAAAGGCCCAAAATCCAGGTTTAATTCTTGTCTTATAAGAAACAAAAAAAGGGGGATAAGCAATTTTTTTTATTGAAGCATGTTCGTTCATTCCTACTACTTTTCTTATCTTAATTTTATCTCAATTTAGTTTATTCTATCTTCCCGGAGTTCATTCTCCGGGGAATTCTTGTTCAATCATTCCTGTATATTACTTTATAATTTCCTTTATTTTATGATCTTATTGGAAATCATGTAAAGACAATTCTTATTTGATATAGCTATTTGCGCAAGTATTTTACGATTAAGAAGCAATTGCCCCTTATACAGATTGTGTATTAATCGACTATAACTATCGAATACTTTATTCTCGCGAGTTACTGCATTTATCCGAGTGATCCACAAACGACGAAAATTTCTCTTTTGCCTGCCCCTATCTCGATGAGAGGAAACCAAAGCTCTCATTTTATGTTGAGTAATTGTTCGCGTAAGTCTTGAATGAGCCCCTCTAAAGGTTGATGCAAATACACGAATTTTTGTTCGACGTCTCCGAGCTGTATACCCTCGTTTAACTCTGGTCATTGAATCAAATTAAACTTTAATGAATAACTAATTGAATTCTCTTCTTTCAGTCATTATTTGTCCCCCCGGTCGGTTAATAACAAAACGTATTATTCCGATATATAAAATATAAATTCCAATGGCTTTTGCTACTATGACCTTCCCAACCACTATTTTTTAGTTTTATTCTTTCCAGGCCAGACATTTGGTTCACCTGGAACTAAGAAATTCTACCAAATACTATACAAAAAAATAGTGGGTTCCTTCGTTTCTATGGTTACTTCTTATTCTTAAACGGTGAGGCCCTCTCTATGCGCCGGAGCCTCATCTCTCATTTAATCAAATGGTATTGTTAACTTGTATAGTTAACATTCTTTGGCTCTACCCATTAATTATACAGTAATAGGCCTTTTCACAATAAGAGCTATCCATACAGTGACGGCATTTAATTATGAAAGTTGGCTAGGTAGCTGACCCTGTTAGTCCGTTCTTTCAAGAATATGGGCATAACCTTTTTGTTTTGCTTCTTATTCTTATAATACCATTTCCTCCGCTTAATGGATAACCATTTGCTACCAATGGAGAATTGCTTCTCATCTCAAATTGAGGTGGTTGGATTTGCACCAATGAAAACCATAAATTCCATACACAATATACAAGAAACAATAAGGATATATAATATATCCCCATTTTAGATAGTAAATGGCGTTCTTTTACTCTATCTATTCATTGGTATTAATCATTGATACTGGAAAAATTGTCTCATTTGCTCGAGCTCATGATCTGAACGAGTCGCACATACACCCTAGTACATGTTCCTCGACGCTGAGGACATCCTCGGAGAGCGGGGGATTTCGTGACATTTTTTATTGGCTGTCTTGTGTTTCTAATAAGTTGTTTAATAGTTGGCATGTCGGATATATCAAATTATATATATTATAGAATGGGTTGGTTTAGATCGATCTTAACCTAATTTTTGATTGATGATTATTAATTATTTCGATTCAATATAAGATATCAAATCGTGTCAAATTCGAATTATGGTTGAAAATAAAACAGAATCATGGATTTATACAAAATCCGAAGTATTTTCATTTTCAACCGCTACAAGATCAACAATGCCATGGGCTTGGGCTTCTGTTGCCGACATAAAAACATCTCTTTCCATGTCTTCGGATATAACCCACAAAGGGTTGCCTGTTCTTTGTACATAAACTTTTGTGAGGTTTTCGCGAAGTTTAAGGAGTTCTTCCGCTTCCAGGATAAATTCTCCTGCCTGTGCCTCATAAAAGGAACTAGCAGGTTGGTGAATCATAACCCTGATGATATTGAGATAACATCATGAATGGTTCTTCTATCTCGCATGATGGGATTTAAATTAAAGGGATAAAAAAAGAAGAAAAAAATAGAATTGAACAACCGTACAGGCACCTTTTAGGCATTGCATACGGCTCTGCAATGGAATTGACTAACCCCCTCCTCCAGAGAAGAGGGGAAGAAATAGAATTTATCCGATCCAGCCAGATCGTTGAATAATCCATTTGCCATCCTTCTTTATCATAAGAGTAAAAAAATACTATGATGGTTCTGTTGCTTTATATTAGATATTTATATATTTATCTAGTTTGTGATTTGGCAATCCCAAAGTGTCTTTCTGATATGATCAAATAAGGAAAAAATTATTTGTGACGCTAAAATGTCCTCCCGACACATAAGATAAAATCGCAAATAAAGGTTATTTCATACTACTATCTCGATACAAAATCTCATGTTATAAAAAACAATAATGGTTTATTCATATCGAACTCAAAGTGCCATGCTATTATTACTTAATTTTTCCTAATTCGATTATTTATATTCGATATGGCGAAGGCATAGTCTTTTTTTTTTTTTTTTTTTAACTCATTGGCGCCAAGCGTGAGGGAATGCTAGACGTTTGGTAATTTCTCCTCCAACCAGAATGAAAGATCCCATTGAAGCAGCTAATCCCATGCATATTGTATGTACATCGGGTGGCACAAATTGCATAGTATCATAAATGGCTATTCCTGGTATTACCCATCCGCCGGGAGAGTTTATAAACAAATAAAAATCCCTAGTATTATCTTCTATACTGAGATATACCATGAGACCCACAAGTTGATTGGAGATCTCGCTATCAACTTCTTGGCCTAAAAAAAGTAATCTTTCTCGATGAAGTCGGTTGATTAGGACAAAATTGTATCCCTTAGGAACCATACGTGCACCTTTGGATGCATACGGTTCAAAAAATTAAATTGCGAAAAAAAAAAAAAAAAAAAAATCAATCAATGTATCAATTCTAGTCTTTATTTATTTTTTGTAACAGGTTTTTCTTTTTCTAAAGAAGGGCTTTTCTTCGATTTTTCAAAAACATGAGTTTTGGTTCCCTTTCTCTTCCTTATCAAAAAAAATTATTGAACTTATTAAACTAACCTCTCATTGATGTATTATTTCATCGAAATTCAAATCACGATGTCATTTTCTTGTTCTTGAATAGGCCCTTTCAATTCTTTTAGGTTCGTGTTCTACTCCGGGTAAAGATTTGTCCAAATTCTATTTGCACATATAGGGCAAATTATCTCAGTACCGCTTCTTTTTTTTGTTTCATTTCATGCTTTCTTTCCCTCAAATTATTCCATGTATTCATCTTATTATTCCATGCTATTGAATGGCAATTTGAGATCACTCCTAATAATATATAGAAAGCATAAATTAAATATAAATAAAGAATGTTTATGAGACAAATAGTAATCATATATATTACCAATTTGATATTTTCTGAACGGAGCCTGGATACTTTATTTTATCGTTACAAGTTAACCATAAATTCTTAATAATATTGATCCCCAATATAAATTGATCTAATTGCACTTCACGCTCCGAATAATTGATGGTTCAATCAATATTTCTTGGGCGAAACGGAGGATATCCCGATCGGTGGAGACAACGGGTAAACCCCATATGACCTAATATATCTGACAAGCCGCACTATACGTCAACCCAAACTGCGTCTTCCTCTCCAGGATTCCGAAAAGGTACTTTTGGAACACCAACGGGCATTAAATTAAAGAAAAAAGTTAAGTACTATACTTCACTTTAATATGGAAACGTACCAATGAATTTATTGTCTTCATTTTTTTATGTTTATTCTATTTTAAACATAAATTGGATACATGGATTGGGTGAAGATTTCCGGAAGAAGACAGAATGAATAAAGAATTTTCACGCACGGGTCGATCATTTGAATGATAAACAAGTATCTACGCATTCATTCTACAAAAAAAATGGGGGCCCAACCCCCATTGCGTATTGGTACTTATCGAGTATAGAATAGATCTGCTTCTCTTTGTTCTTACGAACAAAATTGTTCCGTTATTTTCAATGGAACTAAATAAATCTTAACCCTTTCTCATACAAAATCTACTGAAAAGGTTAGGTACATAACATAGTATAGTCTTTTCCAATGCGATAAAGTTACATAGTGTCCATTTTTCTTTGATATTTGATAAAAAAGGGGTATTTCCATGGGTTTACCTTGGTATCGTGTTCATACTGTCGTATTAAATGATCCCGGTCGGTTGCTTTCTGTCCATATAATGCATACAGCTCTAGTTTCTGGTTGGGCCGGCTCGATGGCTCTATACGAATTAGCAGTTTTTGATCCTTCTGACCCGGTTCTTGATCCAATGTGGAGACAGGGTATGTTCGTTATACCCTTTATGACTCGTTTAGGAATAACCAATTCATGGGGTGGGTGGAGTATTTCAGGAGGAACTATACCGAATCCGGGTATTTGGAGTTACGAAGGTGTGGCAGGGGCACATATTGTGTTTTCTGGCTTGTGCTTCTTGGCAGCTATCTGGCATTGGGTGTATTGGGATCTAGAAATATTCTCTGATGAACGTACCGGAAAACCTTCTTTGGATTTGCCCAAGATCTTTGGAATTCATTTATTTCTCTCAGGGTTGGCTTGCTTTGGCTTTGGCGCATTTCATGTAACAGGCTTGTATGGTCCTGGAATATGGGTGTCCGATCCTTATGGGCTAACTGGAAAAGTACAATCTGTAAATCCAGCGTGGGGCGCAGAAGGTTTTGATCCTTTTGTTTCGGGAGGAATAGCCTCTCATCATATTGCAGCGGGTACATTGGGCATATTAGCGGGTTTATTTCATCTTAGTGTCCGTCCGCCTCAACGTCTATACAAAGGATTACGTATGGGCAATATTGAAACTGTACTTTCCAGCAGTATCGCTGCTGTTTTTTTCGCAGCTTTCGTTGTTGCTGGAACTATGTGGTATGGTTCAGCAACTACCCCAATCGAATTATTTGGCCCCACTCGTTATCAGTGGGATCAGGGATACTTCCAGCAAGAAATATATCGAAGAGTTGGCGCAGGACTAGCTGAAAATCTGAGTTTTTCGGAAGCTTGGTCTAAAATCCCCGAAAAATTAGCTTTTTATGATTACATTGGTAATAATCCGGCAAAAGGGGGATTATTCAGAGCCGGCTCAATGGACAGCGGGGATGGAATAGCTGTTGGATGGTTAGGACACCCCATCTTTAGAGATAAAGAAGGCCGCGAGCTTTTTGTACGTCGTATGCCCACTTTTTTTGAAACATTCCCCGTAGTTTTGGTAGACGGAGACGGAATTGTGAGAGCCGATGTTCCTTTTAGAAGGGCAGAATCCAAGTATAGTGTCGAACAAGTAGGTGTAACTGTCGAGTTCTATGGTGGCGAACTCAATGGAGTCAGTTATAGTGATCCTGCTACTGTGAAAAAATATGCTAGACGCGCCCAATTAGGTGAAATTTTTGAATTAGACCGAGCTACTTTGAAATCCGATGGTGTTTTTCGGAGCAGTCCAAGGGGTTGGTTCACTTTTGGGCATGCCACATTTGCTTTGCTCTTCTTTTTCGGACACATTTGGCATGGCGCTAGAACCTTGTTCAGAGATGTTTTTGCTGGTATTGATCCAGATTTGGATTCTCAAGTAGAATTTGGAGCATTCCAAAAGCTTGGAGATCCAACTACAAGAAGACAAGTAGTCTGATAGAATATTACTCTGGTATCTTTACGTCTCCACTTTTTTTATTTGATGACATAAGGTACCAGAAAAATCGTGACTTGATTGAATCGCCATCTTTAGAATTCTTTCCCTTTCTTAACTATAGTAAATTATCCAAAATGAATAGGTGTGGAAGCTATAATTGTAAACCACGATCAAATCTATGGAAGCATTGGTTTATACATTTCTCTTAGTCTCGACTTTAGGGATAATTTTTTTCGCTATCTTTTTTCGAGAACCACCTAAGGTTCCGACTAAAAAATGATTTTTGATCATCTTAATTTGAAGTAACGAGCCCACCATTGGTAGGCTCATTACTTCAATTAGTCCCCGTGTTCTTCGAATGGATCTCTTAATTGTTGAGAGGGTTGCCCAAAAGCGGTATATAAGGCGTACCCAGTAAAGCTTACAAGTAAACCAGATATGAAGATGGCGACTAGGGTTGCTGTTTCCATTTCTAGATAATTTAAGGATCACAATGGATCTACGATAAGATCGTTTATTTACAACTACAACCAAATGGTATACAAAGTCAACAGATCTTAACCAATCATTAAATAAGATTTATGGCTACACAAACCGTTGAGGATAGTTCTAAATCTAGGCCAAGACAAACTAATATAGGAAATTTATTGAAACCATTGAATTCGGAATATGGTAAAGTAGCTCCGGGCTGGGGGACTACACCACTTATGGGAGTCGCAATGGCCCTGTTTGCGATATTTCTATCTATCATTTTGGAAATTTATAATTCATCTGTTTTACTGGATGGAATTTCAATGAATTAGGTTCCTAAGGACTATAAAATCCTAGTTCTAGTTTTTCAATAAAAAAAGAAAAACGCACTTAAAACTCAGATTTCTCATTCTGGTAGTTCGACCGTGGAATTTTTTTGTTTCGGTATTTCCGGAATATGAGTGTGTGACTTGTTATAATTGATCCTTATTGATAATACAGAGAATAGTCTGTCATCTCTATCAAGATGATTCTACCTCGTCGGATATTTATTCTAGTATCTGGAGCACGGAATATTAATATTGTAGAATAGATCAAGAAAAGAAATATTTGAACTATGATTCATACTTACTATTCAGTCAGACCTCGCGACCGGACTAAAAAAAAAAAAAATGCAAATAGGTATTTTATAAATTAAATGCTTTTTCTTCCTTCAGACTGAATTTGGTCAACGGACACCCATTTCTTTATATTTTTTGAATTATTAATAACATCCATTCATTTCATTGAAATTGGATAAGTGATGATCAAATGGTTCTTACTCACAGAACTTTTGCGTTTAGCGTGGACTTTATTAAATCATCGTGGTTCTAGTATGAATCTGAGGTGTCAATTGATTGACAGGGTCTCAACAAGGGAATTCCTATCAATAACTAGTAAAACAAGAGTCAATCTGTATTATTACACAAATAAAGAACAAATAAAAAATAATAGGAAAAAGAAGATTCAAGAGGCCTTTATTTTAACAATTAACATAAAGAAAAAGACGAACGAGGGAGCCAACTTGATATTTTTGGCATTATCATCACATAAAAGAGATTCCGGATTTTTGTTATTTGGTATTTTTGGGGCAAATTGAATCAAGTGACTAATTTGAATTTGAACTTTCTATTACATATCCGTTAAAATCCGTATTTGATTTGTGTTGTTTCTGCTTGAGCCGTACGAGGTTAAATTCTCATATACGGTTCTCAGGGGGGGTCTATTTTTTGGTTACCTATCCCAATAAAGTATATGATTGGTTCGAAGAACGTCTCGAGATTCAGGCGATTGCAGATGATATAACTAGTAAATATGTTCCTCCTCATGTCAACATATTTTATTGTCTAGGGGGGATCACACTTACTTGTTTTTTAGTACAAGTAGCCACAGGTTTTGCTATGACTTTTTACTATCGTCCAACCGTTACAGAGGCTTTTTCCTCTGTTCAATACATAATGACTGAGGCTAACTTTGGTTGGTTAATCCGATCAGTTCATCGATGGTCAGCAAGTATGATGGTTCTTATGATGATCTTGCACGTATTTCGTGTGTATCTCACAGGGGGATTTAAAAAACCTCGCGAATTAACTTGGGTTACAGGTGTGATTCTGGGCGTATTGACTGCGTCTTTTGGTGTAACTGGTTATTCTTTACCTCGGGACCAAATTGGTTATTGGGCAGTAAAAATTGTGACAGGTGTACCTGAAGCGATTCCCGTAATAGGATTACCTTTGGTAGAGCTATTACGCGGAAGTGCTAGTGTGGGCCAATCCACTTTGACCCGTTTTTATAGTTTACACACTTTTGTATTGCCTCTTCTTACTGCCGTATTTATGTTAATGCACTTCCCAATGATACGTAAGCAAGGTATTTCAGGTCCTTTATAGAGAAAATATATCATATATATTTGTAATTGATTATATATCATTTCGGGGAGGAAGAAAAAATAGTCTTGTATTTCATTGCTACAAATATGGATTATTGAAAAATAAGACATGTTATTTGGTTGGATACCTCTCTTCAACTCTGAAGTATTGTATTTCTTATTTGATACCAATAGTTGAAGTGGATTCTCTGAAGAGAAGATGGATTATGGGAGTGTGTGACTTGAACTATTGATTGGGCCATGCAGATATATGATTTGATCTGCCACGTTGGAATTTACAACCAAATAAAATGTGTCTCCGCATCCAACCACCACGTAAGTTCCCCTACATAGCAGGGATATGCCGGTTCACTTGAGGAGAATTTTTTCTATGATCATACCCGAATCATGTCATGTATGAGTAGGCTCCGCAAGATCCCATAGAATAGAAGCATAGAATAAACAATGTGGCACGACCTAATGTTGTATCTATTCCACTTACTTAATTTTAATTTTATTTATAGTATAGAAATGCATTCATTTCCTATGCATTGATCCAGATCTATGATACTATCGGAGTGAAATAAGGGATGGGATCTAAGGAAGAACAGAGGTTAGACTTTATTAGTAACAAGTAAATACTTTGTTTGTATGTAATAAAATCGAAATGTTGCGGGGATAAATAACAATCAAAAGACATGAGACAATCCAAAAAGCACTTGATCATGATCAAATTTGTAAGCCTACTTGGATATTGAGCATTTATCTGTAAGAACTTAATTCTTTGCAATGAATAATTGCAACTTCGGAAAATTGAATCGGGCATTTCATTTCTTACATCGAGTTATTATATATTAATATATAGCACAGATATCTATGAAATATGGATTTGATACGGATCTATTTCTATTATTCTTTTGATTCTTGCTCGAGCCGGATGATTAAAAATTATCATGTCCGGTTCCTTCGGGGGATGGATCCATAAGAATTAAGAATTCACCTATCCCAATAACAAAAAAACCTGATTTGAATGATCCTGTATTAAGAGCTAAATTGGCTAAAGGGATGGGGCATAATTATTACGGAGAACCCGCATGGCCCAATGATCTTTTATATATTTTTCCGGTAGTAATTCTAGGTACTATTGCGTGTAACGTGGGCTTAGCGGTTCTAGAACCGTCAATGATTGGTGAACCGGCGGATCCATTTGCGACTCCTTTGGAAATATTACCTGAATGGTACTTCTTTCCCGTATTTCAAATACTCCGTACAGTACCCAATAAGTTATTGGGTGTTCTTTTAATGGTTTCAGTACCGATAGGATTATTGACAGTACCCTTTTTGGAGAATGTTAATAAATTCCAAAATCCATTTCGTCGTCCAGTAGCTACAACAGTCTTTTTTATCGGTACCGCAGTAGCTCTTTGGTTAGGTATTGGAGCTACATTACCTATTGATAAATCCCTCACTTTAGGTCTTTTTCAAATTCAAATCAATTAAACTTTGAAATACCGTACATAAGTATTAAGTATCTAAGGAAGATTTACTTTGAAGCAAGACTTTAGATACATTAATTTGATTATATTCCATTTTGAGCTGAGTACGGATCGTGCTGAAGATTAAAAACTAAATCCATTCTATAATATATATATAAATGATATAAATCCATTCTATAATATATATATATCATAGAATGGATTTAAAATAAAAATTTTTTATTAAGTAAATCGATTGTGAAATGCTTCTGGTAGGGTGTCCAATATCTGTTTTACATCTTCTATGCGAAAATATTCAATTCTCATAAGGTCTTCTTGACTATTACTATTACTCAAAAGATCCAATAATGTATGTATATTGGATCTTTTGAGACAATTATAGGTCCTGGAAGGCAATTCTAACTGGTCAATAAAAATAAATTTCAATGGAACTATTTTTTTGTTTTTCTTTAAATTAGTTAATCTATCTTGAAAGGTAAAAGGGGATAGAGTAAACTTGTTTTTATTTTCCGTGAAATTAATGCCCTCTTCTTCCGCATGTAGAAAAGGAATAAATAAATCAATCAAATTACGAGAAGCTTCATAAAGTGCTTCCTTAGGAGTTAAACTCCCGTTTGTCCATATTTCTAGAAAAAGTATCTCTTGTTTTTCATTTCCATCCCCATAAGAATGAATACTATGATTTGCATTTCGAATAGGCATGAATACGGCATCTATAGGGTAACTTCCATCTTGAGAGTTATTTGTGGGTTTCATACGATATCCGCGATCCCTATTGATTTGTAATTCAATACACAAATCAATTGGTTCTGTCAGGTTAGCTATATGCTGTGTCGTGTCCACTATTTCCACAGAAGGTGGTAAGATGATATCTTGAGCGGTTACGTGTCTAGGACCTCTGACGCAAATAGATGCGTCTCTAACTCCATATAGAGTACTTCTCAATACAATTTCTTTCAAATTTATTAATATTTCGTGGACTGATTCTTTAATACCTACTATTGTAGAATATTCATGTGGTACCTTCTCAAATTTTGCGCGTGTGATACATGTTCCTTCTATTTCTCCAAGTAAAGCCCTTCGCATGGCAATACCTATGGTATCGGCTTGACCTTTCATAAGCGGGGACAGAATGAAACGACCATAATAAAGACGCTTACTATCTATTTTTGATTCAACACACTTCCACTGTAATGTTCGAGTGGACCCTCCTACTTCCTCTCGAACCATACTAAATATTGTTATTTAATCAGATCATTGAATCATTTATTTCTCTTGAAATCTATTTAATTCTTATTTTTACACACGTCTTTTTTTAGGGGGTCGACATCCATTATGTGGCATAGGTGTTACATCGCGCACGAAACTTAATAGTAGACCACTTCTACGGATGGCTCGTAATGCTGCATCTCTTCCGAGACCGGGGCCTTTTATCATAACTTCTGCTCGTTGCATGCCCTGATCAACCACCGTACGAATAGCATTTATAGCTGCCGCTTGAGCAGCATAGGGTGTCCCTCGTTTTGTGCCTTTGAATCCAGAAGTACCCGCGGAGGCCCAAGAAACTACTCGTCCTCGTACATCTGTAACAGTTACAATGGTATTGTTGAAACTTGCTTGAACATGAATAACACCTTTTGGTATTCTACGTCCATTCTTACGTGAACCAATACGCCCATTCTTACGCGAACCAATTCTTGGTATAGGTTTTGTCATATTTTATCATCTCATAAATATGAGTCAGAAATATACGATACGGAAAGATATGGAGATATCCATTTAATGTTAAAACAGATTCTTTTACACGGGTCCTTCTTTTTCTTTTAGAAAATTCTTTATTTAGTTTAGAAAGATTACCCTTGTCTCTGTTTATGTCTCGGATTGGAACAAATCACTATAATTCGTCCACGCCTACGGATAAGTCGACATTTTTCACAAATTTTACGAACAGAAGCCCTTATTTTCATATTTCTCATTCCTTACCTTAATTCTAAATCTACTCCTTGAAAATAAGTTTCTTTATTTTTTTAACTTCAAATTGTATCCCTATGAAAGGAATGTTTAAAAAATCACCTAATAATTCGAATTTGTGAATTCTATAAATTCTACGTCCCCTGGTTGAATCATAACCACTTATTTCAATTTTGACTCTATCTCATGTAGTATCCATATAAAACTGTGCCGTATCCTCCCCTCCCTGAAACATAACCTAGAATTAGATCTTCATTATCTAAAAGGACCCGGAACATACCGTTGGGAAGCGATTCAGTAATTAAACCTTCATGAATTAATTTTAGTCTTTTATTCGAGGTAAGCCTCTATGAAGTATTAACTAATGGAGAAAGGGTTATATAATTTATTTTTACTCTCTTTTTCCAAAAGGGAAGTAAGAGATAAAATTAAGATAACAGGAGGAAGGGGTGTAAGATCACCATATATAACACAAAATTTCTCCCCCGATTTTTTCTAGTCGAGCTTCTCGATCTGTCATTATACCTCGAGAAGTTGAAAGAATTACAATTCCCATTCCACCTAAAATCTTAGGAATTTGTTGATAGTTGGAATAGATTCGTAGACCGGGTCGGCTGATACGTTTTAAAATAGTTCTATATATTCCCTTTCGATTCCGTCTATGTCGTAGGGTTAAAACCAAGAAAAATTTGTTACTTTCCTGATGTTTACGAACGTTTTCGATAAAACCCTCTCGTAGAAGTATTTTTACAATATTTTCGGTAATATTAGTGGATGCTATTCGAACCGTTCTTTTTTTATCCATGTCAGCATTTCTTATAGAAGTTATTATATCGGCAATAGTATCCTTACCCATGGCGAACTATAATTATTGATACCCCCTAATTTTTATATAATCAACATGTTTATTTATTATTTTAATAAAAAATAATTAAATTTATTTATATTAATTAAATTAATTATAAAAGTATATGCGTGATACACAATCTACTAATTGACTTGACCCATTCCAGATACCCCGCTATATCATATTATTATTTAATATACTACTAGTATTTATAATACCTCGGGAGCTAATGAAACTATTTTAGTAAAATTCAACTGTCTCAATTCCCGAGCGATCGCACCAAAAACTCGAGTTCCTTTTGGATTTCCTTCTTGATCAATAACAACTGCGGCATTGTCATCATATCGTATTATCATGCCGTTATCACGTTTGAGTTCTTTACATGTACGCACAATTACAGCCCTAATAACTTCTGATCTTTCTAGAGGCATATTTGGTACTGCTTCTTTGATTACGGCAACAACAACGTCACCAATACGAGCATATCGTTGGTTACCAGCTCCTAGGACTCGAATACACATTAATTTTCGAGCTCCACTATTATCCGCTACATTCAAAAGGGTCTGAGGTTGAATCATATCATTTTTATTTTAATCTGTTATTTTGCTGCATAAGGATAAAAAAGAAATAAAAAGAAATATTGTCTGTCTATAAAAAATAAACTTCTATTTTTCATCATCACTTTATCTTTATCTTTTAATTTCTGCATCCCTATCCCTCAATAACGAATTGAGTTCGTATAGGCATCTTGCGCGCAGCTATTAAAATAGCTGCTCTGGCTACAGTTTCTGATACTCCGCCCATTTCATAAAGTATTCGACCCGGTTTAACAACGGATACCCAATATTCGGGGGCCCCCTTCCCCGAACCCATACGTGTTTCTGCGGGTCTTACTGTAACAGGTTTGTCGGGAAATATACGTACCCATATTTTTCCGCCACGACGCGCATATCGTGTCATTGCTCTTCGTCCTGCTTCCATCTGTCTAGCCGTGATCCAAGCGGGTTCAAGTGCTTGAAGAGCGTATCCGCCGAAACAAATACGATTGCCTCGACAAGATATTCCTTTCATTCTTCCTCTATGTTGTTTACGAAATTTTGTTCTTTTGGGGTTATAGTTGATGGTTCTTTCTTAATTAAATTCCATCTCTACTGCAGAACCGGACATGAGAGTTTCTTTTCATCCGGCTCCTCGCGAATGAAATGATTCATTAATATTACTACGAATACACATATATTTAATATTATTAAATGATACACAATACACTTAGTAATGTAATGGAATTTATTATGTTATTTTGTTTTGTTATATTATTTTGTTATTCTAGGATAGTTTAGTATTGTTATGTTATATAGTTAAGAGTAAGCTTTATATACCAGATCAACATTATTTATTTTGTATCGAATCGCGCTAAAACAAAATGTAGATTGTATGTAATTCAATAACTAAAAACTAAGGGTTTCGCGGGCGAATATTGACTCTTTCGTGCTACATTCGTAGGGTCATCAAGACCTTGTTACTTTTAGAATAAATCAATTTGTTCTTGGTTCGTTCCGCCATCCCACCCAATGAATCATTAGGATTCGTTTGTTTTCATGAAATCCTATGCAATCATGGGTTCTGTCGTTCCCATAGCCTCTTCGTTAATGGTTAGGCCCGAACTCCGCAATGGAACCCCAACAAAATTCGTTCCTGAGTTAATTTTCTTAGTTTATATTAACCCAAGGCTCATTATCTTTAATTATTGATATTATATCAGTATTGATGCTTTATCACATTGCCTTTTGTGAGATAATTCATAAACCATACATATTGGAATCATATATCATTGAGACTTTTTGTTCTTTCTTTCTATCATCCTTCCATTTATCCACATCCCTTTATTTTTGTTGCTACAACTATATGATCGATCTAGTCATATAGTGACTGTTTCTTGGAATCTCGACAATACGAAACGAAGCCATAAGTTGGTTATTAGTTTATA